TATCACAACCCTTCTTCGTAGCAGAAGTATTTACCGGTTCTCCAGGAAAATATGTTGGTCTAACAGAAACAATTAGGGGGTTTCAACTGATCCTTTCCGGAGAATTAGATGGTCTTCCTGAGCAGGCCTTTTATTTGGTGGGTAACATCGATGAAGCTACCGCGAAGGCTATGAACTTAGACGGGGAGAGCAAATTGAAGAAATGACCTTAAATCTATGTGTACTGACTCCTAATCGAATTGTTTGGGATTCAGAAGTGAAAGAAATCGTTTTATCTACTAATAGTGGTCAAATTGGTGTATTACCAAATCACGCTCCTATTGCCACTGCTTTAGATATAGGTATTTTGAGAATACGTCTTAACGACCAATGGTTAACAATGGCTCTGATGGGCGGTTTCGCTAGAATAGGCAATAACGAGATAACCATTTTAGTAAATGATGCGGAGAGGGGTAGTGACATTGATCCGCAAGAAGCTCAGCAAACTCTTGAAATAGCTGAAGCTAATTTGAGCAGAGCTGAAGGAAAAAGACAAACAATTGAGGCGAATTTAGCTCTCCGACGAGCTAGGACGCGAGTAGAGGCTATCAATGCAATTTCTTAACTAGTTTGGTGCGTCCGAATAATCAAAAGAAGTTCTCTTTAGACACCCTATTTTGATATTTTTATTTCGCGGATGGAATAGAATCAAGTTGAATCGGATTCTGATGCAACAAATTTAAATAAAAGAAATTCATATAGAATACGAATAGAATAGTGGGGGTATAGAAAAAGATAAAAAATCAATAAAATAAAAAAGGGAAGGTGGGTAGAAATATTAGATACCACAATCAATGGTATCTAATAAGTTCTACCTACTATTGGATTTGAACCAATGACTCCTGCCGTATGAAAGCAATACTCTAACCACTGGGTTAAGTAGGTCATTTATCATCACAAAAAGAAACAAAAGGAACCTGTCACGTCGATGGATTATAGGATGGATTATAGATAGAATTTTACTTCTAAGCAATACCTACCCTCGACAGGAAATAGATCAGAGAGCTATTTTGTCAGGTCATGAAATATTCATCTTGACAAGAAATTCTCTACAGAATAAAATATTTATCACAAAAACAAAACAAGGGCTATAGCTCAGTTGGTAGAGCACCTCGTTTACACGCGCGCCAATGTTTTTTCAGGGGAGTCCATCACGCAATCAACAGAATTTCTCTTATTGAGATTGATAAATCAATGTCTTACTCCATGAATTCGAGGGGATAAGAGAACAATAGCCTGACAAATATTTGATTGGTCTAATTCGGGTGCCAATTTATTTAGGCGCCGAATAGAACCCAGCAGTGATTTGCTAATTGATAAGGTAAATACCCAGTCGATTCAATGCTAGGCATAATGAGTATAAGGACCTCAAAAAAAAATATCTTTTCGTCCTATGAACTTTAAGGTGTATGAAGTTTCATATTTGCCCCGCCTTGGGCAGAGCGATAGAGACTCCATTTCACTTAGGTTGATCTAGACCGTAGGCAGACCTACGTCAAGGTAACTCTTCTTTGAAACACTTTGGTATTGCTCCTGGATCAAAATAAAATAATGAATCAGAGCATGTGGAGCCATCTCGTTATCTTTCTGTCAAGAAAAAATATGGCGGATTCGCTGATAGTTATATCAGTTGATGAAAGAGCCCAATGCAAAAAAAATGCATGTTGGGTCTTTGAAACAGTTCGAATCATTTCGATAATAATAAGTTGGATCTGTTTTACCGAGAAGGTCTACGGTTCGAGTCCGTATAGCCCTAATTTTTAATGCTAATTAATTTCAAATAAAAAAAAATGTATTTGTATAGTGTCTAGATAGTATAGTTTTCATTTACTCATTATTGTTTGTTATTTGTAGTTATTTGTAGGTGGACGGTCGGTTGCTCCATCGAGATAGAATCATTCCCGCACGCTCGCTCGCAGGGATCGTTCGGAGCATGAAACTCAAAAAATGCATTTCAATGGACCCAATTCATCAGTATTTTTCCAATTTTGAATAAACAAAACCATAATTTTTCATTAAATTTCGGGGGTGAATTACATACGAATTCTTTTTTTTTTTTTTCGTTTTTTCCTACCCACGATAAAAGGGTTAGTGATACTCCTTTTCTTTGGTATACCTAATCCAAGTGCATTTTTTCAGTCAAAATCATGACATGAGCCCGGCTAAAAACTCCAATTCTACCGATGCTGACCAAGAAGTTTGGAGATTCATTGGAACTTGGGCGAATTAGGAATCCCCAGATGCATCGCCCTTTTTGCGGAAGAACAACTCATAGAAATATAAAGGTGCGCAAACACCAATAGATTTGGGAACAACTCACATTATATCTGAATCAATCAGTTGAGTTGCTTTGGTATTTGGTCTGTCGAACCGTTCTCTAACGCGCGATTCCATTAGAAGTTTCTTATATAGATTATTTACAATTCGGCTGACTTTATCGCTGTGCTGCACCCCATTGTGT